GTTCGCAACAAGGTAGCCATAGGGAGAACCTGTGGCTGGATTGAATCCTTCTCAGGAAGAGCAGCTGCTAAATCAGCCAATGGAGTGCAACGTGACCGGGTCATTCTGTCGGTTTTAAGACCCCGGCAAAAAGTCCTGTTCAGAGATTGCGTTAGTGAGCTGGTGAGTTTGAGTTGTCTAGTTCTCTTTCTGTTAGTGGGACTTGCGCGTCCCATGGCTTCTAGAGGGACCAGTGGCATTCGTGTACCTAATTGCTAGAGGACTTGCTAGACTTTGTTGGCGTTCAGTGAACCGATCCAGCCTTTGTTTGAGCCGGTGGGTTGTGATTGAGCTTAACTTGGCAGATCTCGCACCGTAATGCAAGTGCTTATTTACCAAAGATTGTTGGTATGGCAGCTGCTACCAAAAGCACAGGTAGAAACCTATGAGCTCTACTAGCTCTCCGACTCTATAAACTGATTTACCTTTCCCGCCGTTTCGCCCCTTTCTAACACCCATAGTTCGGAACCTCCCTCTCATATTCACAGTCTGAAGCACAAGCCTTTCACTGAGATCACTTCTTGTGTAAGAGACTAGACACACCCAGCTATTTTTATACTAGAGAGCTCCTCCTTTACTAAGCTAAGGCTGAACTGACTGAGATCACTGACCGGTAGCAGCTAACTCAATGGCAAGCTATCTTCCCCTCTAATAGCACTCTCTGTATACAGGACTTAGAAGCATTAAGGGTAGGCCTGTCAATAGACTCTCTTTCTCTCAGCAGAAGCACTGGAGACTTGACTCAATCACATACTAGGGATCCCCTCTTTCTAAGCTTGGCAGTGTCTCTTCTATAGAGCGGGGTAGCTGGGTAGCTGGGTAGAAGGAATGTACCGACTCTCCTCACTTCCTCTTCTCCTTCTCTTCTTTCTCTCCCTGCCGAGCTTGCTGGAGTGCCATTGCCAAGATCTAGTGTAATTCCTTTTCCCCGGGAGCCAGTCGCACTAATGCTAGTATCAATAGGAAGATCTTTATTGCTTAGGAGATTTCTTGTTTTATCCCCTGTAGTGTAAAAGTATTTGGCATAAAGAGCCCTCAATAACTTGCTTGTCCTGTACGCAATAACTGAGGGAGTTTCAACTCGGCCTTCTACTAAGAGTGTTGCACAAATTCCCTTTCTTATCCCTTCTAGTTTAAGCCTTTCCTTCCTATGTAACCAAGTCCTCCTATGAACCTATCCCCGCCTAAAGGATAGGATAGATTACAACTAGAAAGTAAAGGCCAAGCTCTTAGCTTTCATCGTGAGTGAGAGAGGAATTGAGGCTGATTCAACTCAAGCAGCTTGCACATGATTGTCTTGTGTAGTGTGTGATATCTTTCCTTTGTTAAGTGGAAGTGGGAATTATATAAGATCTATTATCCATCCCTTTCTTGGGCACAGTCAAAGACCTTGCAACTAAGGGCCGATGCCTTCAAGCTCACCTAACTTGGTTCTAGTGTTGTGACTGGCACTCTACCAAATCCATCAATTCTTGGATTGGTTGCTTCTGAGAGAGCTGCTCTTCCGACTGCTCGTATTCATCCCGGGCAATCAGCCCCTTGCTTTCATTTGAATATTGGCCCTCGCGCATCACGGCTAGATTTGAGTCACTCATAGCTAGGGCTTTCTATTTCATCAGGACGGCTTCTCCTCTACTGAGCTCATCGCCCCTTTCTATCAGCTTACCTGTCTGATGAGGTTTTACCTCACCCTATCTCGCTTACTCGTTGTGGTTTACCACGGAATAAACCTGCTTTTCATCGTAAGATGATGAGGGCAGGAGTTGCTAGTGAGTCCATACGTCTTTTGCCCTGGCATTTCGAAACGGCTTTTGCTATGGAATTGAGAAGATCGGCTCAAGATCACGCTGAACAGCAAAGGAATCACAGCAATCAAGCCTGCTTCTTTTTGAGTTATCCAATTAATTAAACCAAGCGGGACAAAAGCAAAGAGCTAGTATGAGTCTCCTGCTCTTAAAAGGTGTGGATTAGCTGCTCCGACCTTGAATCGGCTGGTTAACGATGCTAGTAACTCAAATCTAGGACTAGGAAGAAGAGCCAGGAAGAGACCTCTTTCTTGTTCTGTTGTTCGAGGAATTGCTTCAAGGGAAGGAATTGCTTCAAGTAAAGTAAATGAGTTAGGAAACCGAGTGCCATCCGAGAGTCTGATTAGTCTTCGTGGTAGCGCTTCTTTTCTTTGCTATTGAATCTGCTATTGAAGGAGTAAGCAGCGCCCTTAGCATGCTTTTGCCCAGGAGTGGGTGCTGACATCCTTTAGCCTTATCCGCTCTTGGTGGTTTAGTTAGGGCAGTTTCTTACTTAGAGGTTTACTTTATTCTTGACTGCTTTCCTGCTATAAAAGTGGATTACCCTTGGTAACCTTTGAAATGCTTTAACTGCAAAGAATTGGGGCATTCAACTGTCAAGTGCCCGAATCATACCCAAACCCTTACTCAACCTCTGAACTAGAAGAAGGAAAGAAATCGATTCACTTCGCCAGCCTTTCACTCCTCTTTCTTGGATCGTTGTTTGCGAAAGACCGAGGTCATGACTTCTGCCTGTGCCTCTCGCTTTCATTCACAGGTTAGCCGAAGTCCTTTGAAGGTCTGCTTGCACGGTGATAGTGATTCGATCTTCCCTGCCTTCCTTCGTAGTGCTTGCGAGATGGACTCTTTCATCGGAGGGTGCTATTTCACCCATTGGTCTTGAGAAATCCTACTTCACCTACCTTTGGTACTCAGATCTCAAGAGAAGTCTTGACCGGACTACCGGACTTCCGGTCAGTGCTGCTAGACCTCTAAGCAAGTGTTGCTAGACTTTCTAGGCGGTTGTTGCTGCTCTTACAACTGCTAGGCAAGTTACATGAGTGAGGACGAACGAATGGAACGAATACGGTGAGATACGATTTCTAATCTCTTGTAGTTAGGCAAGTGGAGGACAGTGATCTTCCAAATGATCACTGGCCGGAACGATCTATGATAGCTATTAACTAGTGCCATGGAGTCAGTCAGTCTAAACTCTATAGCTCAACAGTCTAGTGCAGCTAATGTACGAAGGAAGCAAGAAGTAAGCTAACAAGTATGAGAATCTCCACTTTCATATCAGGCTTGCACTGGAATTCACTTTCAGGAATCCTTGCTCCTGGCTCATATTCACATAGGACACTCATAAAAGACGTTCAACTCCCTCAAACACGTGTAATTGAGAGAGTCAGAATATCAGTGCCTTGGGTAAATGTCTACCTTCGGCAGAATCTTACCGAACTACTTTCAAACCTGTCCTCTTCGCTTCCCAAGAGATTAGATTTAGGTAAAAGGGGCTTGTCGGCCACCGCTTGCTGACGACAGAACGCATCGTCAATAAAAGAAAAGGGTCCTCGCGTTGGACTTAGTTGGAACGGTAGGGGTTCGGCATGCCCCTTGCTTGCGAACAGGGTGCTGGAGGTCCCATTCCTCACGTTTACCGTTGTCCCCAGACTTCACTCTTTCAACACTTGTATACTTTACTCAGGCATGCCCCCTGTCGCTGTCTCCTGTGATCCACCGATTCACTGGGGTCCCTCTCTCTTAAAGCTCTATCAGACTTCCCCTTGCCGGTCTTGTCTCAGCAGAGTGCGTGGATGGGAAGCCGGGGACGGTGCCCCTTCCTCTGTAGGTACTACGGCCTAGCCCAAACTTTTAGACTGATTTGGGCTAAGCAAGTTTATACGCCTTCGCAGCCCCTACTTCAATTAAGGCAAGCTTTCCTTTATTAGTAAAGGGGTCTAGTGCATGGAGATTGACCCAGCTCTTAGCCTGAGCTTGCTGGCTAGCTCTATTGGGTTGGTGTTGGGTTAGCCCTTCGCCCGTAGTTTCTTTCCTCTCCTTCTCTTTCTGGGTTCGCTTCTCTCATCTCTAGTTTTTCGTCTACTTCTTTCATCTAAAAAATCATATACATATTCTTTCTAATAAGAGAAAGCATAGATCTTTAATAAGTTGGCTACGATTAGTCACTTCGGAAGCCGTTAACCAAAGCACCGGCTTTTGACTGTCCTTCTAAGGGAAGGAGTAGGAGGCTCAACTATGGTCTAAGCTACTAGAGTGAACGGCACATTTCGGCTTAAGTAGTTGTTTCATTCCTTGGTACCACAATCTAAGTTGCTTCCTAAGGCCGCTATCTAGCCTTCAAAGATGACTTTTGAAGTTTGCCAGCTTGAGTGTTATGCTTAAGGAGCTTAGCTTGCCTAAGAGCTTATTAGAAGGAGTCAAAACTAGCTCGACAGCTAGGTGCTTTCTGGAACTCGGCTAGGAGCTTGCCTAAGAGTGGTTAAAGTGTTATGCCTAGCTCGACTGAAAGGGCTTACCAACAGACCTGCTACCTTCCCCCTTCTAAAGTCTTGAGCTTGAGATTGAATTCTTCCTAACAGACGGCTGTCTTTCATAAGAACTGCAAACCCGCCAGGAAAGTCTTTACAGGAAGTGATCGAATCAGTACGCCTTGCCCTAATGAATGTCTGTTGGAGATAGAGGTATGGCGAAGAGCTTTAGAACTTTTCTTATTGGATTGAGAGTGCCCGTTATCTGCCTTAGCCGCAGGAAGAATTAAGAGAGGAGAGGATAGGACCGGTATTAGCAGAATAGATGGCTTCCTAAGAATCCATCTGATGGTATTTAGTAAAGACTTGAATAGATGCCTTCCTTCATAAGAACAGGTAACCTGGTAGGTGAGTCACTCTCCGCTAACCTGGTAGGTGGGACTTGCTCTACTTTGACTTCTCTATTTCATAACACTAGCCAACCAGCGTACCTGGAAGGAGCTGACACTCGTCGAGAGGAGAAAGGGCAGGTTTTTGATCTAGTCTGATGCTTACAGGACATAGAATCACGTTTCCGGATGAGTGAAGTTCTTGTTCATTTCTCTTTCTAAAAGGGAGTCTCAATGAGACCTAAGAAAGGTAATGAGTCTGAATGCCTTCATTGTATTGTTGCTGGCTACCTTTCACTTAGAAGCAATAATAGGAAGTCCAAGGCTGCCTTATCTTATGGGCAATGCCCCCTTTGCCGTAAAGAGTAGCCATATCCAGTGCGATCTCCTCATACTCAGGCGTCGCCTCAAATCCCATTTATAAACTCTACAACCGCTCCGGTCACACTGCACCACCCTTAACAGCTTTAACGGGCCTTTAGGCTAAGGATAGATTGCCTGATAGACGAATTCGTCGACCGCCAATGCTCTAATAAGCTGTCTTTCTCCCAGGGCTTCTCCGCTAACAACCAGTCCAGCAACCCGACCGGTAGGACAAGAAGAGCTTCCCTTCCTAGTCCTAGATCCGAGTTACTAGCTTTCTAGACCGACGGTTGTAGGCCTCCCTCAGGTCGGCTTTAGTTGAGCTCCCCAACTCGCTCGACGGTACGACCTCTCCGACTAATAGACTTGATACCGTTCCGTTCCGCTCATGCTCCTTGAGAGGAAAGAAATAGCTCGACTGTTAAGGAGAGGAAGCACTCCCTCCACTACCCCGCAAATCTAATGATGGACATGCAAGCAGTCCCGCTTATGTGAAGGCTTAGCCAAGTTTGAAGCCTCTCGAATGACTCAGCTAGTTTACTAGACCCTCTATCCGACCCCCTATCAAGTAAGGAGAGCTAGGTTGTATGACTTCCTGCCGGTCTTTGAAGCTATTAACTAATCTCTAGGGCAAGTAGGACTAGTCTTTATGGCCCTATTGATTTAGGAGTTGTTGCAACACTGGTTGTTGACGGTTGTTAGCGAGGTACGAGCAGGAGAGTGGCTAATGTCCCTCAGCCCTTGAAAGCCATTAACTAACCTTAAGAGCAATTAGGGCTGGTCTCTCTCTTGGGTTAGCCCGCTTCTCTCTTTGCCGGAGGAGGGAGACGACTCTGCTAATTCTTTCTCAGTATGCTTAGGAAGCAAGGTTTTTAGGGCCTGGAAGTGAGCCGGAGTTCGTAGGCTAAGTGAACGGGGAGCAACGGCTGATCGAAAAGCGAAGATAGGCGCATAGTTCAGTGATCTACAAGAGTGGTAGAGGTCCCGATCAGGTTGTTTTAACAAGCTAGTTAGGCCAGATAGGCTAAACTAGTAGTTCGTAGTTCCCCAGGGAAGATGGCTTTAGCTGGGTCTTGCTATTCCTGATGATCAGGTTAGGCAAGCTAATCACGCCTGCTGCGTCAAACCTTCATTGAATGGGAATGAAAATTCGACGGCATCTAACTACCTAAACCTAAGGCGAATACGTGAACAGAGACTTCTCTCTGCTGCTGTAGCTGCTAGGATACTCAAATTGTCTGCTTCAGCTAACCACACGGCGTTCAGTCGCCCAAACACACGAACATACTATACAAAGAAGGAGAGGCAAGCGCTGAGTCTTAAATTAGATTACCCCTCTGATTCGTCACCCGCTGAGCTAACGTCGAGATGTAAGTGTTAGAAAGAGTAAGTTAAGTAAAGAAAGATGTCAGTTAATAAATCAGGGGACCCAGCCTCACTAAGGTTAACGGATTGTCTACCATTCGCTCAGCTTCGGAAAGCCCTGTGGAGGCCTACAAAGAAAGGCACAACGCTTATGTTGCATGCAATATCTTGGAATCTGCTTCGATATAAGTCGGATGGATAGTTTTTTAGATTAAAAAAGAATAAAATAGCAGCGAGACTAAATGGTTTTAAGTCGAATAAAGGGCCTAGGAGTCATAAGCAAAAGCAAGATAGAAGCCTTAAAAATCCACACATATATAAGTATAAGCTCTACTAAATCTAGATAACTAGAATTCCAAGGGACCAGAAATCCTGCCCGTAGATGGCCGAAACAGAGCTTCGGAGGGGCTATGCTGCTTACTGTAACTGTCAAATTTGATTCCCTTCCCTGTAGATATGAGAGATGGACATGGAAGGAAGTAAGAAAGTTTTGAAAGATCTGATCATATAAGGGACTGTCCAAGGGACTGCACCTCCACAGATGCTATCAAAAATGATTTTTTTTTTTTTTATTTTTAATAGGTCTTCTCCCGCGAAGTAGGCAAGCAGGAATCTCTCCCCCTTTCTGTTTATGGATAGAAAGAATATCTCCTTAGAAGAGTATTTTATGAGTTGACTGTAACCCGAAGGCTTCTTTCAATCGATCTAGTAGGTAAGAAATAAGATCTTCGTATAGTTAATGAATTAAAGCGAAACCACTAGGTTAGAGCTCGTCTGTGATCCCTGGGCTTGTTAATTGAGAGAGAAACCCCTACTATCGATCGTGGCCTTCATTGAGTGCATTTTTGGCTCTTTGACATAGTAAGGCGGGAAGGCATGAGCAAGGCACTTACAAGGCCTTTCACAGCTCAAATCCATGCATTAAGCCGCTAATCCCTTTTCTAGCAAAGTCCCAGCAGGCTACCTCATCGGGAAATAGAAATTCTTTCACCGAACCCAGGGGGGGCACGATGAATACATTGATTATCTGGGTCCGATCGTCGCTAGAGGCCCGTCGACTATAATACACTG